CTGACTCCATTAAGTTCGCCGCCATAAAACTCAACGGTTACACCTACTTGTTCAACACTATACTTGGATTCTGCCCTTCGAAAAGGTACATCCGCTCTAACAATCCCGTCGCCGTCTACCAAAACGACTGGAAATGTTTCAAAAAAAGTGGGCATACGACGTACAAAAAGCTCACGCCCTTCTTTATCTCTAAAGATAGGATGTCCTAACCATCCTACCGCTATTCCATCTCCGTTATCCATTGAGCCTGCCCTAAATAATCCTCCTTTTGCCGGATTATTGCCGATATAATCATAAAAAGCTAATTTTTCAGGAATTTTAGACCAGACTTCTGATAAACTTTGATTTTCGGCTAGCCCGGCGCTAACTCTTCGATATATCTCTTGCTGGAAATAACCCTGATCCCATTGATAACGAGTGGGACCAAACAATTCGATGGGAGTAGTTGCTGAACCATACCACATAGTTCCAGCAACAACAAAAGCTGCAAAAAAGACAGCCGCGATACTACTGGAGAGTACAGTTTCAATATTTCCCATACGTAACCCTTTGTATAGACGTTGTGGCGGTCGAACGCTAAGATGGAATAGACCCGCTAATATGCCCAGTGTACCTGCTGCAATATGATGAGAAGCTATTCCTCCCGGAACAAAAGGATCAAAACCTTCCACGCCCCACGACGGATTTACAGGCTGTACTCTTCCCGTCAGTCCATAAGGATCGGACACCCATATTCCAGGGCCGTACAGACCTGTTACATGAAATGCACCAAAACCAAAGCAAGCCACCCCGGAGAGAAATAAATGAATTCCAAAGATCTTGGGCAAATCCAAAGAGGGTTTTCCTGTACGTTCATCAGAAAATATTTCTAGATCCCAATAGACCCAATGCCAGATAGCTGCCAAAAAGCATAAGCCAGAAAACACAATATGTGCCCCAGCTACACCTTCATAACTCCAAATCCCCGGATTCGTTACAGTTCCGCCTGTGATACTCCAACCCCCCCACGAATTGGTTATTCCTAAACGAGTCATGAAGGGTATAACGAACATACCCTGTCTCCACATCGGATCAAGAATAGGGTCAGAAGGATCAAAAACTGCTAATTCATACAAAGCCATCGAGCCCGCCCAACCAGCAACCAGAGCTGTATGCATTATATGAACGGAAAGCAACCGGCCGGGATCATTCAATACAACGGTATGAACACGATACCAAGGCAAACCCATGGAAAATACCCCTTTATCGAAGAAAAATAGACACTACGTAACTTTATTGCATTGGAAAGGTTATACTATGACTATCCTATAGACTTCCCCTGTTCAGTAGATTACTTCCTAACAAGGGTTAGGATTCTATATTCTATTCGTAATAATGGAAGAATTCGGTTCGTAAGAACAAAGAGAAGCAGATTTATTCTATACTCGATAAGTACCAATATGCAATGGTGGATTGATACCATTTTCTATGAGTAAATGTGTCCATCCTTCATTTATCATTAGAAGGATCTATTCGTAAAAATGTTCCTTTATTTATTTTGTATTTCTTTCTAAATTTTTCTAATCTAGGGATAAAATAAATATGATAAAGTCAATATTATAAAGACAATAAAACCATATTGTTACGTTTCCACATCAAAGTGAAATATAGTATTTAATTCCTTTTTTCTTTCAATCCATGCCTATTGGTGTTCCAAAAGTACCCTTCCGAAGTCCTGGAGAGGAAGATGCATCTTGGGTTGACGTATAGTGCGACTTGTCAGATATATTGGGTCATATGGAATTTCCCCATTCTCTCCCCCGACCGAGATATCCTCTGTTTCGCCCAAGAAAGATAAATTGAATCATCGAAAAATTGGAGCGTGAACTGCAATTAAATGCATTATTGGGGGGAATTCATAGAATTATATCAATTAGAATAATTTATGGTTGGCTTTGGCTGGACGAAAAAAATGAGGTATCCAGACTCCGTTTAGAAAAACCCAATTGGTAATATATTTATGATTACTACGTGTATCATAAATGATTATTTGTAAAGTCATAACAACAAGAAATGGTGATGGGAAAATTTGTCCTATATGTGCAAATCAAAATCGGGCGGATCTTTACCCGGAGTAGAGCATAAACCTAAAAAGATGAAAGAGGCCCATTCAGGAACAAGAAAATATCATCACGATTTGGATTGAATTTCGATGAAAGAATACATCAATGAGAAGTAAATTCGATAAGTTTATTTACCCCTTTTTTTATATTATCAAAGAAGAAATCAAAATGCATCTTTTTTGAAAAATTGAAGAAAAAGTAAAAAGGTAGAAAAACTCGAAAAATAAAAGAAAGAGGGCTGGAATCTATACATTGATTCTTTTCTTCGCTGTTTTTTTTGAACCGTATGCATCAAAAGGTGCATGTACGGTTCCTAAGGGATACAATTTTACCCTACTCAACCGACTTTATCGAGAAAGATTACTTTTTTTAGGCCAAGAGGTTGATAGCGAGATCTCGAATCAACTTATTGGTCTTATGGTATATCTCAGTATTGAGGATGAGACCAAAGATCTTTATTTGTTTATAAACTCCCCTGGTGGATGGGTAATACCCGGAGTAGCCATTTATGATACTATGCAATTTGTACGACCAGAAGTCCATACAATATGCATGGGATTGGCCGCGTCAATGGGATCTTTTATTCTTGTTGGAGGAGAAATTACCAAACGTCTAGCATTCCCTCACGCTTGGCGCCAATGAAGTTTTTTTATTTGAGAGAAAAAAGAAAACTATGCCTTCGCCATATGAATATTAAGTAATAATAGCATGGCACTTCGAATTCGATATGAATTTTTTTTTATTTTTTTTTCAAAAGATTTGATTATGTATCGAGAGAGTAGTATGAGATAAAAGATATTTCCGACTTTCTCTTATCTATCGGAAGTCCAATTCAGCGTCACAAACTTATTTGTTTTCACACCGATGGGCTCTTAACAATATTTAAGTTATAAAAAAAGAGTGCGAAAAAAACCAAATTTTCTTTTTTGGTTAGCTCAAAAAGAAACTTTGGGATTGCTGAATCAAAGACAAAAAAAAGAATCCATTTTAAAATAGAAAGCAGCGGAGCCATCATAGTATTTTTGCACTTCTCCGAAAAAAAAAAGAAGGGTGGCATTTTGATCGTTTACCCATCTGGGGTTGATAGATTCTATTTTTATCTTTCTTGAACGGGAAAGTAGGGGTTAATTTCATTATAGAGCCGTATGCAATGCATAAAAGATAATGCCCGTACGGTTGTTCAATTCTATCCTTTTTCCTATTTTTCTTTATCTTTCTTTTCTGTTTCTTTCATCACACCAGATAGAACTATTATCAGGGTAATGATCCATCAACCTGCTAGTTCTTTTTATGAAGCACAAACGGGAGAATTTATCCTGGAAGCGGAAGAACTGCTGAAACTACGCGAAACCCTCACAAAGGTTTATGTACAAAGGACGGGCAAACCTTTATGGGTTGTATCTGAAGACATGGAAAGAGATGTTTTTATGTCAGCAACAGAAGCCCGAGCTTATGGAATTGTTGATCTTGTAGCAGTTGAATGAAAAAATGGATTTTGTGCAAATCAGTGATTTGATATTTTATCTATGAGTTGACTATATAAATAGTAAATAAAAAAAATCCGGTTAGGATCAATCTAAACCAGCCCATTATGTATATGACTCAACATGCCAACTATTAAACAACTTATTAGAAATACAAGACAGCCCATTCGAAATGTCACGAAATCGCCCGCTCTTCGGGGGTGCCCTCAGCGTCGAGGAACATGTACTAGGGTGTATGTGCGACTCGTTTAGATCATGAGCTGACACAAAAAAGCCAAGAAAACCGCTTCCAGTATGAATGATCAGTACCAGTGAATAGGATAGAATGGAAGAAGGGACTCCATTCACTATCTAAAAATAAGCAAATCTATCCTTCTATTGTGTAGAAAGTTTATGGTTTCCATTGGTGCAAATCCAATCACCTGAATTTAAGAGGAGACACAATTTTCCATTGGTAGCAAATGGTTATCCATTAAGCGGAAAAATCTTATTGAAATTCAAAAAAAAAAACAGAAAAATGAAGTTATCGCTCGGTCAAGAACGGAGTACGAGGGTCAGCTACCCAGCAAACTTTCATAATTAAATACCGTTACTGTATAGGTGGGTCTCTTTGTGAAAGACCTATTACTGGATAATTCATAGGTAGAGCCAAAGAGTGTGGTGTGAACTATACAAGTTACCAATAACATTGATGAAATATTAAATGAAGCCAAAGGCTCCGGTGTATAGAGAAGACCTCGCCGTTTAAGAAGTAACCATAGAAACGAGGAAACCCACTATTTATTTATTGATTTAATTTCTATTTCTTTTTTTTTTTGACTAGATTTTTGACACCTAGCAAAAGAAATTTTCCTATTTCTTTCATATTTCGCAGTAAAATACCAAAAAATCGTGGTCGGGAAGGTTATAGTAGCCAAAGCCATTGGAATTTTGATTTTATACATTGGAAAAATCCGTTTGGTTATTAGTTATTAATAGGCCAAGACGGGAAAAATAATAACTGAAAGAAAAAAATCAATTAGTTATTTGTCAAAATTTTATTTATTCAATGACTAGAGTTAAACGCGGATATATAGCCCGAAAACGTAGAACAAAAATTCGTTTATTTGCATCAAGTTTTCGAGGGTCTCATTCAAGACTTACTCGAACGATTACTCAACAGAAAATAAGAGCTTTGGTTTCGGCTCGTCGGGATAGGGATAAGCAAAAGAGAAACTTTCGTCGTTTGTGGATCACTCGGATAAACGCAGTAATTCGAGAAAAGGGAGTATCCTATAGTTATAGTAAATTAATACATGATTTATATAAGAGGCAGTTGCTTCTTAATCGTAAAATACTGGCACAAATAGCTATATCAAATAGGAATTGTCTTTATATGATTTCCAACGAAATCAGAGAAAAAGTGGATTGGAAAGAATACACCGAAATAATTTAAATGGGGTTCCCCGGAGAATGAACTCCGGGAGGGTGGAGTTGGAATCAAAATTACTCTGAGAAATGCGCTTAAAGTAGTCAAAATGAACGAACACGTTCAATAAAAAAATCTTTTTTTCCGATTCGTTTTTTTTTTTACGACACAGAAATCTGGATTCTCAGATTTGTCAAAAAAACACGAATTCATGTTTGAGTTCGGATTGGAATTCTGATTGAAGTGAACAAAAAACAAGCCTATTTATTTCTGGTTCTAAGACCGGTAGTTCTAGTAGTCGACTCAATTCTTTCAAATTGTTTCTCATTATTGAGAAAAGGTAACAAAGATAAAATACGAGCTTGTTTTATAGCAATAGTAATTAATCGTTGTTGTTTCAAGGTCAATCTATTCACTCGTCTAGATAATATTTTTCCCTGTTCACTAATAAATCGACTAATTAAACTCATGTTTCTATAATCAATTCGATCCCCCGATTGAATCGGGGGCAAACGCCTACGAAAAGATCGCTTGGATTTAAGAAAGGGTCGCTTGGATTTATCCATGGTTTGTTTGTTTAGTTTATTTCTTATCCCGAAAATGCTATTCCTTAATTGTCATTTGAACTCCAAATAGGATTTATTTCAATGCAATATCTTCTAGTTATATTTCAATGTGTTCTATATAATGTCATTTTTCCCCTTTCAAGGATAAGACATCCTTGGTTCAATCTATTTCTTTATTTCCCCATGAATCATATGTTTGTAACAATAGGGACAGAATTTTCTCAATTCTAATCGATTGGGTGTATTGTGCCGGTTCTTTTGAGTAATATATCTGGAAATACCCGTTGATACCTTCTTAACACCGTTTTGTATACAACTGGTACATTCCAAAATGACCGCTACCCGCGCATCTTTCTTCTTGGCCATGAACCTCCCTTGGATTTTTGATTTACTCAACTCTTCTATTTGAATTCGAAATGAAGAAAAAGAAAGGAAGGAAAAAATAGAAGTTATTAACTTGAAATCCAACTCTAAAAGAAAAAGATAAAAATCAATTAAATCAAAGCAAAGCCCAAAGTCATACATAATAAATAATTAAGTAAGTAAGACAATGATAATGAGTTCGTTCGAAAATCTATTTAACTCCGAAGGGCAGTTAAAGATCTTGTATTCTTGCCCTAGACCGCGACTTTCCTACTCTACCCCCACGTTTAATTCGAATTTGAGACTGAGTCTCGCAGAGGTTGAATCCACTTTTATTCTTTCTCTTTCGTCCCTTATTCTAAATTAGAAAAAAAGGGAAAAAAGAGAAAATAAGGGGGGATTAGTCACAGATATTTGATTGTATTTCTAATCTTCTTCATTCCTTCCGGTGTCAACAGCTATAATGAAAAAAAGGGGAATGTCAACGCATCGGGGAAAAAACGATTAATCTCTATCAATAGACCTGCTAAAGCCCCGAACCATAGCGTACTTAGTACTGGGGCCACGGAGAGATATGTTTTTAGATCTCGCATTGAAAAACCTCCTTTTTTTGATTTTAATACATAAAGCATATATGATCAGATGCATATGTAATATAGTTAAGGGCTGCTTAGAGTTGTACACGGAATCCCTAATTCCAATTGAAATGTACAACGATCCATAAGATTTCCCCTTCTTATTATTATATGTTAAATATGTTAAAATAGGTTAAATGAGGCCAAAAAAAGACGAAATGGTCAGAAAACTTTGTTTCTCAATGCAGGAACTAGGGATGTGGAAAACAAGACAGGAATTCTCTACAATTACACTGTAGAACAATTGAAGGGATGTGGCGCAGCTTGGTAGCGCGTTTGTTTTGGGTACAAAATGTCACAGGTTCAAATCCTGTCATCCCTACCTATTACTGCCCCTTTGAGCAGTAAGGAGGAATCAACCGAGATCGGTTCAAATTGCGTTGCACGGAATCGTTCATTTTTATGAAACTATAGCATATAAATAAAAGGAAAATGGATTCGTTTTAAAAGAAAGAATCTTTTCTTTACATTCTTTTCTATCCTGATAAGAAAGCGCTCTTAGTTCAGTTCGGTAGAACGCGGGTCTCCAAAACCCGATGTCGTAGGTTCAAATCCTACAGAGCGTGATTTTTTCTTCATAGATCCAATTAAAATGAAATGAATTCAGTCGCTTGGACAACAATTCGAATTTTACCTCCTGTGGATTAAAGAAAGGAGGAGGCCAATCAAATTTGAATTAATCAAAGGTCCAACTGATCACCACGCCTGTATTGTAAATATGCAGTTACGAATAATCCAGCCAAAGTAATAGGAATTAGACCTAACACGATTCCAAATAGAAAAACTTCAATCATTTCAATTTTGTTTTTGAAAAGGAGAAAAAAAGCGGTAATATCTATACCTAAATATTAATTCGAATTGATGTGAATCTCAATGACCAAGAAGTGACAATTGACATGGTAAGTAACTCTAGAATACACAGAATCTCACAGGAGGATTTCC